GATGAACTGATCGGATTAACCAACCAAAGTTAGCTTCAGTCATTATATATTGAACAGAAGCAAAAGCATCTGTAACTGTCGGACGATAATAAAAAGTCATAGCAAACCCTGTAGCTACTTGTACTAAAAAACAAGTAAGCGTAATTCCTCCTAGACAATAAAATATGTTGACATGAGGAGGAACATATTTACTAGTTATATCATCAGCAATTGCCTGAATCTCAAGACGTTCTTCGAACCAATCATAGATTTTATTGAGATAGGTAAACCAAGGTACTCCCCTCTGAGAACCGTATATGAGAATTTCATCTCGTACGGCTCAAACCGAACGACCAAAATACAAGTTCTATCAGATATGTGTTCTAAACTGACTAATTGTACGATTCACTCTTTTATACCGATACGAAAGAATAAAAATCTGAAAGTTCTTTATTGTGGTTATAATGCCAAAATATCAAGTCGGCTCATTCTTCTATATGGTGATCAGGCCTCTTGAATCTTCTATATTACCTATTTTATTTTTTTCTTTATTGTTATTTTTGTGTAATGATACTTTACGACTGTTTTCTTTATTATTGATAGGAATTCTCTTGTTAAATGTTAAAGCCTATGAATCGATTAAAACCTCAGATTCATATTAGAACCACGATGAGTCACAATAAAATCCGGTCTAACTAAGTCCAAAAATTCCTTGAGTAAGAACCGTTGGATCATCACTTATTCAATAAACAAACAGAATTACTAAAAAACCAAAGAGACCTTTGGACTTTGATCAAAATAAGCATAAACGAGAGTTTGAAAGAAAAAAATCTTTTAATTTAGAAAATAACTTATAAATCTAACTCTTTGAAAAAAAAAAAAAATTTAAAGTCCGGCCACGAGGTCTGAATATTAAGTATGAATCATAGTTTTTTTTTATCTATTTTATATATTCCGTGCTTCAGATACGAGCATAGAATGAGAATATCCGACGAAAAAAAACCACCTCTAGCAAGATGACAGACTTATTCGCTGTACTATCCATAGGATCAATTATAACAAGTCACACACTCATGTTCCGGAAATACAGAAACAAAGAAATTTCACGGTCGAACTAACATAATGGGATATAAATTAGAGATCCACATGCTTCATGTTGTCTTGAAAAGACAGTTAATAGTTCTTGTGAATCTAATTCATTAAAATTCCATCCAGTAAAATAGAAGAATTATAAATCTCCAAAATAATAGATAGGAATATAGCAAATAGAGCCATTGCAATACCCATCAAAGGAGTAGTTCCCCACCCAGGAGCTACTTTACCATATTCTGAATTCAACGGTTTCAATAAATCCCCTACAGTGGTTCGTCTTGAACCAGATCTAGAACTACCCTCAACGGTTTGTGTAGCCATAAATCCTATTTTATATTCATTGAGATCTGTTGACTTTGTATACCTTTCCGTTGTAAATAAATGATCTTAGCATAGATCCATTGGGGTCTTGAAACTATATAATAATGGAAACAGCAACCCTAGTTGCCATCTTTATATCTGGTTTACTTCTAAGTTTTACTGGGTATGCCTTATATACTGCGTTTGGGCAACCCTCTCAACAACTACGAGATCCATTTGAGGAACACGGAGACTAGTTGAAGTAATGAGACTTTCAATATTGGAAGTCTCATTACTTCAAATTGAAATACTGAAAAATCATTTCGTCTTTTTAGTTGGAACTTTAGGCGGTTCTCGAAAAAAGATAGCGAAAAAGATTATTCCTAGAGTTGAGACTAAAAGGAATGTATAAACCAAAGCTTCCATAGATTCGATTGTGGTTTACAATTATAGCTTCCATACCTGTTTATTTGAGAGCGTCTCCTAGATAAAGAAAGAGCAAGACAAGAGTTAAAGAAAAAACGTCAATTCAACGTAAGATTTATCCGGTATCCTATATCAAATCACAAAAAAAACAAAATATATATTGTATCAGATTACTTGTCTTCTTGTAGTTGGATCCCCAAGTTTTTGGAATGCTCCAAATTCCACTTGAGCATCCAAATCTGGGTCAATACCAGCAAAAACATCCCTGAACAAGGTTCTAGCACCATGCCAAATGTGTCCGAAGAAGAAGAGCAGAGCAAATGAAGCATGTCCAAAAGTAAACCAACCCCTCGGACTGCTACGAAAAACACCATCGGATTTCAAGGTAGCACGATCTAATTCAAAAATTTCACCCAATTGAGCACGTCTAGCATATTTTTTCACAGTAGCAGGATCACTATAACTGACTCCATTGAGTTCACCGCCATAGAACTCAACAGTTACACCTACTTGTTCGACACTATATTTCGATTCTGCCCTTCTAAAAGGAACATCGGCTCTAACAATTCCGTCTCCGTCTAACAAAACAACAGGAAATGTTTCAAAAAAAGTAGGCATACGACGTACAAAAAGTTCACGCCCTTCTTTATCTCTAAAGATAGGGTGTCCTAACCAACCGACAGCTATTCCATCCCCGCTGTCCATTGAACCCGCTCTGAATAATCCCCCTTTTGCCGGATTATTGCCGATGTAATCATAAAAAGCTAATTTTTCAGGAATTTTAGACCAAGCTTCAGATAAACTTTGATTTTCTGCTAGCCCAGTACTAACTCTTCGATATATTTCTTGTTGGAAGTATCCTTGATCCCATTGATAACGAGTGGGACCAAATAATTCAATCGGGGTAGTTGCTGAACCATACCACATAGTTCCAGCAACTACAAAAGCTGCAAAAAAGACAGCAGCGATACTACTGGAAAGGACAGTTTCAATATTTCCCATGCGTAATCCTTTGTATAAACGTTGGGGCGGACGGACACTAAGATGGAATAGACCCGCCAATATGCCTAAAGTTCCTGCTGCAATATGATGAGAGGCTATTCCTCCCGGAACAAAAGGATCAAAACCTTCCACACCCCATGCTGGATTTACAGCTTGTACCCTTCCCGTTAGTCCATAAGGATCAGATACCCATATTCCGGGACCATACAATCCTGTTACATGAAATGCGCCAAAACCAAAACAAGCCACCCCTGAGAGAAATAAATGAATTCCAAAGATCTTGGGCAAATCCAAAGAGGGTTTTCCTGTACGTTCATCACAAAAAATTTCTAGATCCCAATAGACCCAATGCCAGATAGCTGCTAAAAAGCACAAGCCAGAAAACACAATATGTGCACTAGCCACACCTTCGTAACTCCAAACACCCGAGTTCATTAAAGTACCCCCTGTGATACTCCAACCACCCCATGAATTGGTTATTCCTAAACGAGTCATGAAGGGTATAACGAACATACCTTGTCTCCACATTGGATCAAGAACAGGATCAGAGGGATCAAAAACAGCTAATTCGTATAGAGCCATCGAACCAGCCCAACCAGCAACCAGAGCTGTATGCATTATATGGACAGAAATCAAACGGCCGGGATCATTCAATACGACCGTATGAACACGATACCAAGGCAAACCCATGGAAATACCCCCCTTTTTTAATTAAGAAATAGACGCTTTGTAAATGTAACTTTATTGCACTTTAAAAAAAAATATACTATGGAACTTATTTTTTTAGTGGATTATCTCGGGGAAAGGATTAATATTTGTTATATTCTTTTAGTAAGAATGTCTTTTAATAATAATGGAACAATTTTGTTCGTAGAAACAAAAAGAAGCAGATTTATTCTACACCCGATAAGTACCAATACGCAATGGTCGGGTGTTGATAGCATTTTATATGAGAAACTACATCTAGGTTTGTTCATCATCCAAAATAAAAACACCTATTTGAAACAAATTTTCTTTATTCATTTTATTCATTCTGTCTTCCTTTTTTATGAACTTATTTTTTTTTATCTATGGATAAAATATGATAAAAGAGAAAATATTATTAAGACAATAAACCTACTTTTACGCTTTCATATTAAAGTGAGATATAGTACTTTATTTTTGTTTCATTTAATGCCTGTTGGTGTTCCACAAGTACCTTTTCGAAATCCTGGAGACGAAGATGCATCGTGGGTTGACGTATAGTGCGACTTGTCGGATATATTTGGTTATACGGTATTTCCCCGTTCTCTTCCCCCAATTGAGATATCCCCCCTTTCGTCCAAGAAAGATTGATTGAATCATCAAAAATTTGGAGCGTGAAATGCAATGAAGAAAATTAGAAGAAAAATCTATTTTTTAGGGGCTATACAGATTAATATTACAATTTTTTAGAATAATTTATGGTTGCCTTGGTTCAAACAATAAAATGAAGTATCCAGGCTCCGTTTAGAAAAAACCAATTGATAATATATCTATGATTTCTACTTAAAATATCATATTATAGTATATTCTATATTATAATTTATTTATCTAATATTCAATTTATAATTTCTAAATATAATATAAATAGAAATAAATATAAGTGATCTCAAACTGTTAATAAATTGAGTAATATGATGAATGCATTAAATATTTACTATTTGGCGGAAGACATAAATAAATTTAAAAATCGTAGCAAAAAGACGTAGTATTCGGGCATTTGGCCTATATATGCAAATCAAAAATGATCAGATTTTTACTCGGAGTAGAGCATAAACCTAAAAGAATTCAAGAAGACCGTTCAGGAACAAGAAAATTACATCGTGATTTGGATTAAATTCCGATGAAAGAATACATCAATGAAAAGTTAGTCCGATAAGTTAAGTTTAGTGAATTTTTTTGTTTATTATTTATAATAAAGAAAAAAACTCGAATCTACACATTGATTCTTTTTTTTAGCGATTTGTATTGAGCCGTATGCCTTAAAAGATGCATGTACGGTTCCGAAAGGGATACAATTTTATCTCACTCAACCGACTTTATCGAGAAAGATTACTTTTTTTAGGCCAAGAGGTTGATGACGAGATCTCGAATCAACTTGTTGGTCTTATGATATTTCTCAGTATAGAGGACGATACCCCAGATCTATATTTGTTTATAAACTCTCCCGGAGGGTGGGTAATACCTGGATTAGGTATTTTTGATACTATGCAATTTGTGCAACCAGACGTACAAACAATATGCATGGGATTAGCCGCTTCAATGGGATCTTTTATTCTGGTCGGAGGAGAAATAACCAAACGTCTAGCATTCCCTCACGCTTGGCGCCAATGAGTTTTTTATTTGATTTGAGAGAAAAAAGAAGACAAGACTATGCCTTCGCGATATATGAAATATGAATATTAAGTAATAATAGCATGGCACTTAGAATTCGATAGGAAATTTTTTTCCAAAATTGTTAAATTTTGTATCGAAAGAGTAGTATGAGATAGGGGGTATTTCCTATTTTATCTGATATATCAGGAGAACCATTCTAGCGCGACAAACTTTTTAGTTTTCACACCGAAAAACTCTTAAAAATATATATATTATTCTGAAAGAATACGAAATTTTTTTTTATTTGAAAAAAAAAAATAAACTTTGGGATTGCTAAATAACAGACAAAATTAATATATAAAGCAACGGAACCATCGTAGTATTTTTTTAACTACCACAAAAAGAAAGGTGGTTATTGGATCATTTACCTATGTGAATATGATAAAGCCTCTAATTTATTGTATATTTCTTCGTATATTTCTTCAATGTAAAATAAAAAAGGTATATGTATATAAAGTGAATTCCATTGTAGGAGCCGTATGCTATGTGCAAAAGATGCTTGTAAAGATGCTTGTACGGTTATTCAATTCTATCTTTTTATTTTTATTATATTTATAATATTTTTATTTTTGCCTTTCATCAAGCAAGATATAATAATAATTTATTATGTTATTTCATATGTTATTTCATCAGGGTAATGATCCATCAACCTTCTACTTCTTTTTATGAGTCACGGACGGAAGAATTTATCCTGGAAACGGGAGAACTACTGAAGCTACGCGAAACCCTCACAAAGGTTTATGTACAAAGAACGGGCAAATCTTTATGGGTTGTTTCCGAAGACATGGAAAGAGATGTTTTTCTGTCAGCAACAGAAGCCCAAGCTCACGGACTTGTTGATCTTGTAGCGGTTGAATAAAAAATAAGAGGATTTCACGCAAGTATGAAATTTGATATTTTATCTTCGTACCTGGTTTAATACACTATTCTAAATATTCTATCAATACATTAATAAAAAATAATTCATAATTATCCGGTTAGGATCGATCTAAACCATCCCATTATGTATCTGATTCAACATGCCAACTATTAAACAACTTATTAGAAACACACGACAGCCAATCAAAAATGTCACGAAATCCCCCGCTCTTGGAGGATGTCCTCAGCGACGAGGAACATGTACTAGGGTGTATGTGCGACTCGGTCAGATCAATGGACTAGCGAAAAGAAAACAATTGATCCAGTATAAGTGATCAGTAACAGTGAATAGGATAGAAGAAGACCATTCACTATATGAAAAATTAAAATATCTAAAAAAGATATATCATATCCTTCGATTGTGGTATCAAATTAATTTATGGTTGAAATTAGTACAAATCCAATCAATTACGTTTTTAATTTAAAATGAGAAAGAATTCCCCTTTAGTAGCAAATGGTATTCATTAAGCAGGGAAATCCTATTTAAAAAGGAGAAAGATTATGCCCTTAACTCTTGACTCCTGCAAGAACGGACTAACAAGGTCAGCTACTCAGCAAATCTTCATAATTAAATAAAATACCGTTACTGTTATAGGTAAGTCTCGTTGTGAAAGACCTATTACTGGATAACATAACGATGGGTAGAGCCACAAAAGTGTGAACTGTACAAGTTAACAATACCATTGATTAAATGAAATGAGGGAAGGGGCTCCGGTGTATAGAGAGGGCCTCACCGTTTAAGAAGCAACCATAGAAACGATGGAAACCACTATACCTATTTCTATTTACTACTTTTTTGATACCCAGTATCAATACAATTTATTATTCTTATTTCGAGCCGAGAAGCCTCTAAAAAGAAATAAAAAATCGTGGTCGGGAAGGTTATAGTAGCAAAAGCCATTTGAATTTTTATTTTATATATTGGAAGAATCCGTTTTGTTATTAATAGACTAGGAAAAGTAAAGGAAATAACTGAAAGAAAAGAAATCAATTAGTTATTCATCAAAGTTTCATTTATTTATTCAATGACTAGAATTAAACGAGGATATATAGCTCGAAGACGTAGAACGAAAATTCGTTTATTTGCATCAAGTTTTCGAGGGGCTCGTTCAAGACTTTCTCGGACTATTACTCAACAGAAAATAAGAGCTTTGGTTTCGGCTAATCAAGATAGAGGTAGGCAAAAGAGAGATTTTCGTCGTTTGTGGATTACTCGGATAAATGCAGTAATCCGATCCAATAAACTATACTATTGTTATAGTACATTAATACACAATGTGTACAAGGAGCAGTTGCTCCTTAACCGTAAAATACTTGCACAAATAGCTATATTAAATAGGAATTGTATTTATATGATTTCCAATGAGATCTTAAAATAAGATAATTAAGTAGATTGGAAGAAATCCATTGTCATTTTTAATGAAGTTCCTTGGAAAGTGAATTCGGGAAGGTAGAGTAGAAATTAGTATGATAAAATAGGATATAATATGATAAAGCCGTCACAATGAACAAACACGTTCAATAAAATTAAATAAAAAAGGATTTATTCTTTTATTTTTTTCTTACTTTTTTTATTATTTTCTTAGGATACAACAATAAAATCTTAATTTTCAAATAAGACGTCAATTCGCTAGGATTGAAGTTTTCTTTTGATTCAATTGAAGAGCAAGCCTAGTTTATTTATTTTTAATTTTAAGACTCGTAGTTATAGGAGTCGACTCCCTTCTTTCAAATTGTTTCTCATTATTAAGAAAAGGTAACAAAGATAAAATACGAGCTTGTTTTATAGCAATAGTAATTAATCGTTGTTGTTTTAAGGTCAATCTATTCACCCGCCTAGATAATATCTTTCCTTGTTCACTAATAAATCGACTAATTAAACTCATGTTTCTATAATCAATTCGATCCCCCGATTGTATCGGGGGCAAACGCCTACGAAAAGATCGCTTGGATTTAAGAAAGAGCCGCTTGGATTTATCCATGGTTTTTTTATTCCTTGTTCTGAAAATACTAATTCTTTTTTGATCGGATCAGAAATGATTTTGAATTAAAAAAAAGGATTGCTTTGTTTTATTTATTTTATATTTAAAATAAAAAAAAAAATATAGAATTTGTTATATATAATTTTTGTTATATATAATTATAATATGTCGATTTTTCGTCTTCCTTGGAAGGCAAGGCGAAAGCGCGAGCGCTTGGTTCGATCTATTTCTTTATCTCTACGTGAATCGTATGTTTGTAACAAGGGGGACAGAATTTTCTCAATTCCAATCGACTAGGCGTATTATGTCGATTTTTTTGAGTAATATATTGGTAAATGCCCATTGATTCCTTTTTAATGCGGTTTCGAACACAATTGGTACATTCCAAAAAAATTGTTACTCGAGCTTCTTTACCCCTGGCCATGAACCTCCTTTGTTTTTTTGATTGACTAAACTTTTATATTTTTCGATTTTTGATCCGAAGCGAAGACAAACGAAAAAAAATAGAAGTTGCTAAATTGAAATCCAATTATGAAGGATTTTGTTGCAATCTACAATATAGTAATAATAAGTAATATAATGAATAGTAATAATAAGTAATATAATGAATAGTAATAATAAGTAATATAATGATTTCTAACTCTATATTTATAATTTAAAATCAATGTACGATATTTAATTTTTCATTGAATTATATTGAATTATTTTGTATGATATTGTTGCCACAGCTATTCCATTTTATTTCTCGATCTATTATTAATTTAATTTTGGTCCTGGAACCCCGAGTTCTTTGTTTCACTGAGGTGAACCCGTTTTTATTCTTTATCTAAATCTAATTTATAAAAAAAAAAAAAAAGAGTAGGGGGAGGGATTAGTCACAGATATTTGAATGTAGCTCTAATTTTCTTCACCCCCTTCCTGCCTCACTTACTATAATGAAAAAAAGGGGAATATTAACGCATCCGGAAATAAACGATTAATCTCTATCAATAAACCTGCTAAAGAAACAAACCATAGAGTACTTACTACCGGTGCCACGGAAAGATATGTTTTTAGATCTCGCATTTAAAATCCTCCTTCGTTTGTAATTTTATTCTAATTTGTAATACATAATAATAATACATATATGACCGTATGTGTCGATGTAATTAATGATTCACACTTGTATGTCTACGCAGAATCCCTAATACAAATTGAAATGTACAACAATTAAGTAAATATTCCTTTTCTTAAAACAAAAAAAGTCTGAGAATTCCCGAAAAATATTAATTTTTTTTACGGGGGGTTTCATATTTCTTCAGTACTTAAGTACTTATATAAGTCTATTATTATATGTTATATATAATATATATGTTATATATAATAAAATTCGACTAAAAAAAAATAAAGAAGAAATGTAAATGACAAGTTGGTATATCAATGAAAGAAATAAATATGTGTAAAAGAAAACAAGGATTCTCTACAATTACACTATAGACCAATTGAAAAGGGATGTAGCGCAGCTCGGTAGCGCGTTTGTTTTGGGTACAAAATGTCACGGGTTCAAATCCTGTCATCCCTATCTATTTCTTTTCTTATGAGCTGAAACGTGAGGTCATATTGATATTAATTAAAATTGGATATACATAATCAACCTTTAATTTTATTAGTTATGATAGTATATATATCCGACGGGTTGGGTAACAAACTTTTTATTGTGATAATAAAGCGCTCTTAGTTCAGTTCGGTAGAACGTGGGTCTCCAAAACCCGATGTCGTAGGTTCAAATCCTACAGAGCGTGATTAGATTCTTGTTATTTGGTAGGTCGAAAATAAAACTGAAAAAATTGTTTTAAATTGACCTCCTGTAGATTAAAGCAAGTAGGATAGGAGGTCAATCAAAAAAAAAAAGAGATTCAAAGGTC